TTTCTTAATTAATATAAATTGGGAATTTTATTTATTTTTATTATAGGATCTATCTATCTATTGGATCTCTTTTAGAAGATGGCATGCCGCCACTCGGACTCGAACCGAGATGCTCTAGCACTGCTTCCTAAGAGCAGCGTGTCTACCGATTTCACCATAGCGGCTTGCTCGAACTCATAATAGCCTATTTATATTCAATCGTCGAGATTGAAAAAGTCAATTCAATCAAATAAGTTTTTTTTAGTAAAGATTCAAATTGATAAAAAAACTAGTTCAAAAGTCAATTTGAAGGTTCATTAGTTTCATTTATTTTCCTTTAGGGTGTCCGGTTTATTTATCTTAAGGCTTTAACGTAGTTTATCCTATTCTAAAAAACAACTCTTGCAACTAGATAATTCTTTCGATAGAATCATTTTTTTTACTTTTATTGTCATTATTTCTGGTTTATCTGATTTCAAAATTTCAGACAAAAATTAATTTTCTAAATGAATCCAAAATATGCCTATTTTGGATTACTCCAAATTGACACATTATTTGTACATATATATAATATCTCAACAATTAAGTTCTTTTTATGTTAAATACATTACCTATAGTAAATACAATAAATTAAGAAGTCAGAAAATTATCCAAAAATTTTTAACATGAAATCCATTAGTTTCAACAATTAATTAATTTGAACTAAAAATCTTATATCTGCCCTTCCCGAGAAAGAGAAAATTTTTTTATTTTTGTAAAGGTCGATGGGGAAAATAAGACTCCCCACCACACCACCAAAATCTGAGTGAAAATATACTAAAAAAAAAATTTTAGAATTCAGAAAACGGAAGAATTCTTCTTTTAGACATCTTATCTTATAATCTTATAATTAAGAGTCTATTTCATATTGATTAGAATAGGGACTACCAATTGTTAATTTTATATTAACTTTGAAATTCACAAATTATTCCAATATTTTAGGACTTATTTGTTTGTCGTACAAAAAAACTTTTTGAATTCCCGGTAGAAAGAGATTTCCCTAATGACAAAGCTTTTAACGCTGCCCAATATCCTTTCCTTTTCCAAATATTTTTACGAATACGCTTTTTTGATATCGAAGTACGTTTTTTTGGAACTGCCATTTTAAAATGAAGAAGTTACTCATTGTTATAGTTGGATGTGAAAGACATCTATTGTTCAAAACAAATTATTATTTCTTATTCATTATCTATTTTTTCTCTAAATAAGATTCTATTCAAAAAAAAAAAAAAGAAATATAGATATGTCAAAGATCCGTGAAAATTGGATCAAAAATTACTCGAAATAACAAAATTTTGATTCCATACACTATTTGTAAAACCTAAATTTTTTCGTTTGGAACTTTTAGTTCTCGTTGTTTATCTCTCAAAGTTATATCTTTAGAATCTGCTATGGCATAAAAATCAATCAAACTTAATAAAATCAATAAAAAACCTAAAAGACTTTTATTTTTGTTATTCTATACTTTATTTACATGTAATAAAATACTTCAAAGGCTTGTAAACTTTTGCCTAATAAATTGAGTTTTTTTGTTTTGATAAAAAATACACCTAAATTCCATTTTAAAATTCGAGTGAGACTAGTAATAAATCTGTTAAAGGATACGTGGTTTGATAAAAAAATATCTCAGTCATTTTTTATCCTTTCTCGATAAAAAAGTAAATTTTAGATCTATAATCTTCTAAAATCTAAAATTTACTAATAAATTGAAATGGAAAACAATGAATCCCATAATGAATTAGTTAATGAGTTGAAATAAACTAACTAAAATCAAGAGTTTTTATTTCATTAGACCGATGACCTTAGTTAATCCTATAATTCATATCAGCATCAAGTACTCTTTTTAGCCCAAATTTTTATCCTTGCTCTACAAATCTAAATTCTTATTATTATGATAATTTATCGTAATAATAATAAGAATTTAGATTTTCCTATTATAAGTATTTGTTTTTATATGTCGCTTGGTCATATCATTTGAGCAATTATAACTTCTTGTTTTGAATATTTGAACGATTTTGAAAAGACTCAGAATAAATACTAATCTAAAATTATTAAATAAGTTAGTGCATATATTGATTTTTTTATTGACTTTTTTTCGAAAGAAGTAAAATCCGGTGAATCGGAAACAATTAATTAAGAATAAAAAACTTTTTTTATGGAACAGATATATCAATATGCGTGGATAATACCTTTTCTTCCACTTCCAGTTCCTATGTTAATAGGGTTGGGACTTCTTCTTTTTCCGACGGCAACAAAAAGTATTCGTCGTATGTGGGCTTTTCAAAGCGTTTTATTGTTAAGTATAGTCATGATTTTTTCCATGAATCTGTCTATTCAGCAAATAAATAGCAGTTCTGTCTATCAATATGTATGGTCTTGGATTATCAATAATGATTTTTCTTTAGAATTCGGATACTTGATTGATCCACTTACTTCTATTATGTCAATATTAATCACTACTGTTGGAATTATGGTTCTTATT